ATTCATACTAGAACCACGATGATTCAATAAAACCTTCCAAAAAAAGTTCAAAAATTCCCTGAGTAAGAACCCTTGGATTATCACTTATTCAATGACTTAATATAATGAAAAAAAGACAAAGAAACGTTTATCCTTTACCCAAAATAAGTATAAACGAAAGAATAAAATTTTTTTTAATTTAGCACTTCTAACTCTTTTTTCGGAGTCCGGCCACGAGGTCTGATAAGTATGAATCATAGTTCTAATATTTGTTCTAATATTTTGTAATCTATTTCATATATTCTGTGCTCCAGATACTAGCCTAGACTGAATATCCAACGAGATAAAATCATCTTGATCAAGATGACCGACTTCTTCTCTGTCGTATCCATAGGATCAATTCTAACAAGTCACACACTCATATTCCGGAAATACAGAAAAAAAATAAATTCCACGATCGAACTACCAAAAAAGAGTGGGCTAAAAAGCCGAAACCTACATACTTGACTTTTTATTGAAAAGTTATTTAGGGGTTCTTGTGAATCGAATCTAATTGCTTGAAATTCCGTCCAGTAAAATGGAAGAATTATAAATCTCCAAAATAATAGATAGGAATATCGCAAATAGACCCATCGCGACACCCATCAAAGGCGTAGTTCCCCACCCAGGAGCCACTTTACCATATTCCGAATTCAATGGTTTCAATAAATCCCCTACAATAGTTCGTCTTGGCCCAGATCTAGAACTATCCTCAACGGTTTGTGTAGCCATAAATAATCCTATATTTTTTTTTATTCAGTGAGATCTGTTGACTTTGTATACCATTCCGTTGTAAATAAATGATCTTATCATAGATCCATTGTGGTCTTGAAATTATATATTATATAATAATGGAAACAGCAACCCTAGTTGCCATCTCTATATCTGGTTTACTTGTAAGTTTTACTGGGTATGCCTTATATACTGCTTTTGGGCAACCCTCTCAACAACTAAGAGATCCATTCGAGGAACACGGGGACTAGTTGAAGTAATGAGCCTCACAATATTGTGAGGCTCATTACTTCAATTGAGATAATGAGAAATCATTTCACCTTTTTAGTTGGAACTTTAGGCGGTTCGCGAAAAAAGATAGCGAAAAAAATTATTCCTAGAGTCGAGACTAAGAGGAATGTATAAACCAATGCTTCCATAGATTTGATTTCGGTTTACAATTATAGCTTCCATACCTGTTTAGTTGGGATCTTTTTCCGGATAAAAAAAAGACCAAGACAAGAGTCAAAGAAATGAAAAGTAAGCAATCCGAATCAAGATTTATCCGGTACCCTATCTATGTAAAATAAAAAAAGAAAGGAAAAAAGGAACAGAGCAATCTTGTATCAGACTATACTCTTTTTGTAGTTGGATCTCCAAGTTTTTGGAATGCCCCAAATTCTACTTGAGCGTCCAAATCTGGGTCAATCCCAGCAAAGACATCTCTGAACAAGGTTCTAGCACCATGCCAAATGTGTCCGAAGAAGAAGAGCAAAGCAAACGAAGCATGCCCAAAAGTAAACCAACCCCTTGGACTGCTACGAAAAACCCCATCGGATTTCAAAGTAGCACGATCTAATTCAAAAATTTCACCCAATTGAGCACGTCTAGCATATTTTTTCACAGTAGCAGGATCACTATAACTGACTCCATTGAGTTCACCGCCATAGAACTCAACAGTTACACCGACCTGTTCAACACTATACTTCGATTCTGCTCTTCGAAAAGGAACATCGGCTCTAACAATTCCGTCTCCGTCTACTAAAACAACCGGAAATGTTTCAAAAAAGGTCGGCATACGGCGTACAAAAAGTTCGCGCCCTTCTTTATCTCTAAAAACAGGGTGTCCTAACCACCCAACAGCTATTCCATCCCCATTGTCCATGGAACCCGCTCTGAATAATCCACCTTTTGCGGGATTATTCCCGATGTAATCATAAAAAGCTAATTTTTCAGGAATTTTAGACCAAGCTTCTGATAAACTTTGATTTTCGGCTAGCCCGGCACTAACTCTTCGATATATTTCTTGCTGGAAGTATCCCTGATCCCATTGATAACGAGTGGGCCCAAATAATTCAATCGGGGTAGTTGCTGAACCATACCACATAGTTCCAGCAACAACAAAAGCTGCAAAAAAGACAGCAGCGATACTACTCGAAAGGACGGTTTCAATATTTCCCATACGTAATCCTTTGTATAGACGTTGGGGCGGACGAACACTAAGATGGAATAGGCCCGCTAATATGCCCAATGTACCTGCTGCAATATGATGAGAGGCTATTCCGCCCGGAACAAAAGGATCAAACCCTTCGACACCCCACGCAGGATTTACAGCTTGTACCCTTCCGGTTAATCCATAAGGATCGGATACCCATATTCCCGGACCATACAATCCTGTTACATGAAATGCGCCAAAACCGAAGCAACCCAACCCTGAGAGAAATAAATGAATTCCAAAAATCTTCGGCAAATCCAAAGAAGGTTTTCCTGTACGTTCATCACAAAATATTTCTAGATCCCAATACACCCAATGCCAGATAGCTGCTAAGAAGCACAATCCAGAAAACACAATATGTGCTCCGGCCACACCTTCGTAACTCCAAATACCCGGATTCGTTATAGTCCCTCCTGTGATACTCCAACCCCCCCACGAATTGGTTATTCCTAAACGAGTCATGAAGGGTATAACGAACATACCTTGTCTCCACATTGGATCAAGAACAGGATCAGAGGGATCAAAAACTGCTAATTCGTATAGGGCCATTGAACCGGCCCAACCAGCAACTAGAGCTGTATGCATTATATGAACAGAAAGCAAACGACCGGGATCATTCAATACAACGGTATGAACACGATACCAAGGCAAACCCATGGAAATACCCCTTTATCAACGAAAAATAGACACTATGTAACTTTATTGCACTGAAAAAAACTATGCTATGGACCTCCCCTTTTGAGGGGATTATCTTGGCGAAAGGATTAATATTTGGTCTATTCTTTTAGTAATAACGGAACAATTCTATTCTATTCGTAGGAACAAAAAGAAGCAGATCTATTCTATACTCGATAAGTACCAATACGCAATGGTGGATGGGAATTGATCCTATTTTATATGAGTGAATGTATACATATTTGTTCATCATTCAAAAGACCTATTCGGAAGAATTTTCCTTTATTCATTCTGTTCTGTTTTCCTTTTTTATGAACTTATTCAGTATAAAATGATAAAATCTGATAAAGCCCGATCTTATTTATTAAGACAATAAACCCATTGTTACGCTTCCACATCAAAGTGAGCTATAGTACTTAATTCTTTTTTCTTTGCTTTAATGCCTATTGGTGTTCCAAAAGTACCTTTTCGAAGTCCTGGAGAGGAAGATGCATCGTGGGTTGACGTATAGTGCGACTTGTCAGATATATTGGGTCATATGGTATTTCCCCGTTTTCTCCCCCGATCGAGATATCCTCTCTTTCGCCCAAGACGGATTGATTTAATTATCAAAAATTTGGAGCGTGAAGTGCAATTAGATCTATTTTTTGGGGGGTATCCAGATTAATATTATCAATTAGAATAATTTATGGTTTTCTTGGTTGTACTAATAAAATGAAGTATACAGGCTCCGCTTAGAAAAAACTCAATTTTTAATCTATCTAATCTATGATTACTACTTGTATCATATTCTATTTATAAATAGCATTGATATAAAACTGTTAATCAATCGAGTAATATGATGAATAGGTTGGTTGAATATTTGGTTAAAAGCATGAAGTAAATTGAAAAAAAAAAGGAAGTCGTAGCAAAAAGACATGCTATTGGGCATTTGTCCTATATGTGCAAATCCAAATCGGGCAGATCTTTACTCGGAGTAGAGCATAAACCTAAAAGAATTGAAGAAGACCATTCGGGAACAAGAAAATGACATCGCAATTTAAATTTGATCTCGATGAAACAATACATCAATGAAAAGTGAGTTCGATAAATTTAATGAATTGGTTTTTTATTTATTGAAATTTATAGTATAGATAAACGACCGGGGGCCAAAGGACAAAACTCATCTTTCTTGAAAAATGGAAGGGAAGCAAAAGCCCCTTCATTAGAATAGAAGTTAGAAAGAGGCCTCTAAAGAAGGCTAGAATCTAAACATTGATTCTTTTTTTCGCTATTTTTTTTGAACCGTATGCATCAAAAGGTGCCCGTACGGTTCTTAAGGGATACAATTTTATCCTAATCAACCGACTTTATCGAGAAAGATTACTTTTTTTAGGCCAAGAGGTTGATAGCGAGATCTCGAATCAACTTATTGGTCTTATGGTATATCTCAGTATAGAGGATGATACCAAAGATCTGTATTTATTTATAAACTCTCCCGGTGGATGGGTAATACCCGGAGTAGCTATTTATGATACTATGCAATTTGTGCGACCAGATGTACAGACAATATGCATGGGATTAGCCGCTTCAATGGGATCTTTTATTCTGGTCGGAGGAGAAATTACCAAACGTCTAGCATTCCCTCACGCTCGGCGCCAATGAGTTTTTTTTTTTTTTTTAGACAAAAAAGAAAACTATGCCTTCGCCATATAAAATATGAATATTAAGTAATAATAGCATGGCACTTTGAATTCGATATGAGAATTTTTTTTTTCTTGTTTTTTTCTAAACGATTAGATTATGTATCGAAAGAGTAGTATGAGATAAAAGGCATTTCCGATTTTAGCTGATTTATCAGAGGCCTCTTTCAGCGTCACAAACTTTTTTGTTTTCACGACGGAAGGCTCTTAACAATATTTCTGTTATGAAAGACTACGAAATATTTATTTATATTTATTTTAAAATTGAAATACGAAAAAAAAGAAACTTTGGGATTGCTAAATAACAAACGAAATAATAAAGCAACGGAACCATCATAGTATTTTAAAATTACTAAAAAAAAAGGAAGGGTGGTTATTGGATCATTTACTGCTCTGGGTCTGATAGATCCTCTATTTTCTATTCGAAGGTAAAAATGAATTCCATTGTGGAGCCGTATGCACTGCACAAAGGATGCCTGTACGGTTGTTAATCCTATCTTGTTTTTTTATTATCTTTGACTCATCATGATCATGCGAGATAGAGAAAACAAAACCATTTATTAAATCATCAGGGTAATGATCCATCAACCTGCTAGTTCTTTTTATGAGGCACAAACAGGAGAATTTATCCTGGAAGCGGAAGAATTACTGAAGCTGCGCGAAACCATCACAAGGGTTTATGTACAAAGAACAGGCAAACCCTTATGGGTTGTATCCGAAGACATGGAAAGGGATGTTTTTATGTCAGCAACAGAAGCCCAAGCTCATGGAATTGTTGATCTTGTAGCGGTTGAATAAAAAATAGCAGGGATTTCACGCAAAAATCCGAAATTTGAGATTTTATCTTCTTACCGGGGGTTAATATAATATTTTCTATTACTATTAATCCTATTAATATAGAATATAGAAGTAATTCATAATCATCCGGTTAGGATTGATCTAAACCAACTCATTATGTATACAATTCAACATGCCAACTATTAAACAACTTATTAGAAACACAAGACAGCCAATCAGAAATGTCACCAAATCGCCCGCCCTTCGGGGATGCCCTCAGCGTCGAGGAACATGTACTAGGGTGTATGTGCGACTCGTTCAGACCATGGACCGGGACAAAAGAAAGTACAAAATTTTTCCCGTATCAGTGATAAGTACCAGTGAATAGGATAGAATGAATGGAAGAACTCCGTTCACTACCTAAAAATCAATAAAAAAGATTTATCGTATCCTTTTATTGGGTATCAAATTTATGGTTTCTATTGGTGCAAATCCAATCACCTCAATTTTCAATTTTAGATGAGAAAGAATTCCCCATTGGTAACAAATGCTTATCCATTAAGCAGAGGAAATCCTATTTAACAGAAAGATTATGGCCTTATTCTTCCAAGAACGGACTAAGAGGGTCAGCTACCCAACTAATCTTCATAATTAAATACCGTTACTGTATAGGTGGATCTCGTTGTGAAAGACCGATTACTAGCTAATTCATGGGTAGAGCCAAAGAGGGTGAACTGTACAAGTTAACAATAACATTGATGAAATAAAAGAAGGAGCTCCGGTGTATAGAGAGGACCTCACCGTTTAAGAAGTAACCATAGAAACGAAGGAACCCACTATTTCTTTATCCATTTCTATTTTTATTTATTTACTCTATGTTTGTTTTTTTTTATACCTAGTACCAATACAATTTCGTATTTTCGCGTGACTAGAACAAAAAAAGAAATCGTGGTCGGGAAGGTTATAGTAGCAAAAGCCATTGGAATTTTTATTTTATACATTGGAAAAATACGTTTTGTTATTAATAGACTAGGGAAAGGAGAAAGGAATAACTGAAAGAAAGGAAATCGATTAGTTATTCATCAAAGTTTCATTTATTCAATGACTAGAATTAAACGAGGATATATAGCTCGGAGACGTAGAACAAAAATTCGTTTATTTGCATCAAGCTTTCGAGGGGCTCATTCAAGACTTACTCGAACTATTACTCAACAGAAAATAAGAGCTTTGGCTTCAGCTTATCGGGATAGAGGTAGGCAAAAAAGAAATTTTCGACAGTTGTGGATCACTCGAATAAATGCAGTAATTCGATATAATAAGGTAGACTACAGTTATAGTAGATTCATACACAATCTGTACAAGAGGCAGTTGCTTCTTAATCGTAAAATACTTGCCCAAATCGCTATATTAAATAGGAATTGTCTTTATATGATTTCCAATGAGATCATAAAATAAGAAGATTGGAAAGAATCCAGCGGAATGCTTAAAATGGAGTTCTCTGGAGAATGAACTCCGAGAAGGTAGAGTAGAAATTAGTATGATAAAATATGATAATATGATAAAGTGGTCAAAATGAGCAAATATGTTCAATAAAAAAAAGATTTATTCTTCTTCCCCTATTCTTTTTTTTTTTCTTACGACACGACAATCAAATCTAGATTTGCGGATTTTTCGAACAAAGCATCAATCTGCGGTTGAGTTTGGATTTGAATTTTAATTCAATTGAAGAGTAAGCCTATTTATTCCTGGTTCTAAGACCAATAGTTCTAGCGGTCGACTCGCTTCTTTCAAATTGTTTCTCATTATTAAGAAAAGGTAACAAAGATAAAATACGAGCTTGTTTTATAGCAATAGTAATTAAGCGTTGCTGTTTTAAGGTCAATCTATTTACCCGTCTAGATAATATTTTTCCTTGTTCACTAATAAATCGACTAATTAAACTCATGTTTCTATAATCAATTCGATCCCCCGATTGAATCGGGGGCAAACGCTTACGAAAAGATCGTTTGGATTTAAGAAGGAGTCGCTTGGATTTATCCATGGTTTGTTTATTCCTTATCCCGAAAATCCTATTTCGATCGGATCTAAAATGATTTAGAATTAAGAAATAGGATTTGGTTTGTTTATATTGAAATCTAAAATATGTCTAATATATGTAATTTTTCATCTTCCTTGGATTGGAAAAGGGTGACACACAGACGATCGGTTCGATCTATTTCTTTATCTCCCCATGAATCGTATGTTTGTAACAACGGGGACAGAATTTTCTCAATTCCAATCGACTAGGCGTATTGTGTCGATTCTTTTGAGTAATATATCTGGAAATCCCCATTGATTCCTTATTAACACCGTTTCGAACACAACGAGTACATTCCAAAATAACTGTTACTCGGGCATCTTTACCCTTGGCCATGAACCTCCTTTGTATTTTTGATTCACGCAACTCTTCCATTTTCCGATCCAAAATGAAGAAAAAAAGAGAAGTTGGTAACTCGAAATAAAATTATGAAAGATTTCGTTGCAATCAAATATAAAATAAAATATAGTAATACAATGATTTCTAAATTTAGAATCGCAGTACAGTTTTTCATTTAAGTATCTTGTATGATATTGTTGCCCTAGCCATCACATTTTCATTTTCGTTCTCACTTGGAACCGGGCGCCGAGTCCGAGTTTGACTGAGGTGGAATCCATTTTTATTCTTTCTCTTTTCTAACTTATTCTAAGTATAAAAACTCTAAAAAAAAGAAGGGGAAGGGGATTAGTCACAGATATTTGATTGTTTTTCTAATCTTCTTCACCCCTTCCCAAGTCAATAACTAGAATGAAAAAAATGGGAATACCAACGCATCCGGGAATAAACGATTGATCTCGATTAATAGACCCGCTAAAGCCCCGAACCATATAGTACTTACTACCGGTGCCACGGAGAGATATGTTTTTAGATCTCGCATTTAAAACCCTCCTACTTTATAGTAATTTGTAATACATAATGGTATTACATACCATCAAATGTATATATAGTTAATAACCGCTTGTATTGTCCGCGGAATTCCTAATTCAAATTGAAATGTACAACAGTTCAATTCGGTAGATATTCCCTTTTTTATTAAAAAAAATATGTCGCTTTCCGCCCCCCCAAATATTCATTTTTCTTTACGGCGGATTTCATATTTATTATTTCATACGTATATAAGTCTTTTTATTATATTTTATATATGATATGAGACAAAAAAGAAGAAATGGCAAGATAATTTGTATATACCAATGGAGGAAATAAATCAAAAATGTGGAAAACAAGACAGGGATTCTCTACAATGACACTGTAGACCAATTGAAAGGGATGTAGCGCAGCTTGGTAGCGCGTTTGTTTTGGGTACAAAATGTCACGGGTTCAAATCCTGTCATCCCTACCTATTCCTTATCTTCTGAACAGTAACGAGGAATCAATTGAGATCCATAAAAATTTAACATACATATACCGAATCAATCTTTTTTTTATTTAATTTTATGATATTCTATATGATAATATATGTATGCAAGATATATTAGGGTTGCATTTAGTTTGATAATAAAACGCTCTTAGTTCAGTTCGGTAGAACGCGGGTCTCCAAAACCCGATGTCGTAGGTTCAAATCCTACAGAGCGTGATTCGATTCTTGTTGTTGTTAGATCGAAAATTCTACTGAAATAATTCAACAGAAATAAAAATTTGACCTCCTACTTCCTTTATGGGAGGTCAATCAAAAAACGAACTGGTAATTAATCAAAGGTCCAACTGATCCCCCCGTCTGTATTGTAAATATGCGGTCACAAATAATCCAGCCAAAGTAATAGGAATTAGACCTAATACGATTCCAAATAGAAAAACTTCAATCATTTCAATTTAGTTGAACGAGGAAAAGGAGAGGTAATATCTATCCTTAAAATATTAATCTGTATTGCCCATGAATCTCAATGACCAAAAATTGTCAATTGAATTGACAAGGTAAAGAACTCTACAATATCAATATATAGAATATATGGAATACCACAGAAATGTTTCTTTTTTTGAATTGTGCATTCAATTAATTTCAATCAAATAAGTCGTATCTTGTTCAGACCGATAAATAGAGCTGAGGTTAGAGTTAAAACTGCTAGTAGAAAACCGAAATAACTAGTGATAGTAGGCATGACGAGGCTAAATGAAATACGTTATTTTTATCCATATGTTTATAAAGCACTTCCCTAAGTTTCTATTTTTGAAAGATACGCGGATGGATAAGTAAAAATACCAATTGAAAGAATATATTCAATTGAAAGTTTTTGATTCATCTATTATTATCATTATAGATGATACTAACAAAAATCTTGTGACATAGGTAAGAAATAAATTCGTCATCTGTCTCTCTATCCCGCGATTCGGAATCAACGGATTCATTGGACAACTCAAGAGTTGTAAAAACTAATATTCTTATTATAAACAATAATTAAACAATAATTAATTTATTAAAAATTAATTTAAATTTAATATATAAATCTTAATATATAAATCTATTAAATGGATTCTAAATAATTAGAAAGACAAAATATATATAAAAAAAAAGAAAGAACAAATAATAAATAAACTATGTTGTGTAACTTCATTCCAAAAATGAAATGC